ATCGTAGATAAAGGAAGAGTCTCTCTCTTGGTTTTGGGGCAGAGGTATGGCTCTTAGCAGGCACTTTTAGCCCTGCTGCTCTAGCAATATGCTCCAGCTGCTGCTGATACTATTGGTGGTGCGTATGGTACTTCAATTCAAAAGGATCTGGTACTGGATACACTACTTGATGTGGGTATGAATAAGCAAGAACTTGAAAATCAAAGTTCTACAACCCTAGTTTATGCCGCCTATGCTACTGTCTCTGCCTTTGCTTATAGGTATGATTATGGGCACTTAATATGCTACAGTACTGGTTATGCTTAACTTAAAAAGTACCCGTCTTAGCTACTAATGCTACTGGTCTTTCGACTGGATCTACCCTTGCTTCCTATGCTGCTACTGATACTGAGAGTTATGCTGGTGGGTTGACTGGTCTTGTTACTGGTGCTGGCTATGCCACTACTGTAACCTCTGTCTATGGTGGCTGTGCCCCTGCCCTTAATGCCTTTGCTTCAGCTGATGGTACTGGTGGGGGATTCAATAGTTTGTTTGGCAAGGCACAAGCTTGATTTATGTTTTATGTATATAGATGCGCAGCAGGCAATGACGAAACCCCCTTTATTTTATAGGGACTGAAAAAACTCCAACTCGGTCTTGAACTGACACAGGAATTGGATTGACTACGGGATCCGCTTACTCCCCAGCACCCAGATTCGCTGTATTGACTAGGTCAACCAGATATGGAACTTCGAGCAAGTACTAGGTAAACTCTGGCACCAGAAGAAGTTTTTCTGGGCAGTTCGGACGTGATCGAGCTGTCCCTGCCTCCTGCTTTGGCAGAGATGAGTGGGAGGAGTGTGGAGTCAGAATCTATGATCGAAAGAGTTGTGTTAAGCAAATGGCCCGCGGTTGACTAGTCTGATTTACAGATCCTTCTATTCTAAACCTCACCTCAACCTGCTTTTTCTTTTTTTTTTTTGTTTTAGACTTGGATCTAGGGGCCCAACCCCATATTCCTGCTCGAAGAGATGGTCATCTGTGCTCTACAGCTACTGGTGTCATCACCCTCATGAGAGGGGGAACCAACCAAGATGTATGTCGTCCAACCCAACCTCAGACTCTTTCTTCCCGACCTCCTCTCTGGCCGCAGTTATTTAGGTGGTATCCCGAGATTGAAGAGATCGACTCCCTCCCCGGAACACACGAAAGAAAGATATGAACTAGGTAAATAGAAATGGAAAAGAGATGTTTCCAATTCATCAAAATCAGAAGCTTTTTCTACATCCATATGATGTACTAAAGTAGATCGATATTGCCCATATAATAAAAGCAGATCTTGGTCCATGGAGTCCCAAGAAGGTAAGAACTCCAACCTATCCGATGCTTCTTCGGCCAAATACAATATACAAGTGGGACCTGCACTATGAGCAAGCTGTGCGAAAAACCGTTTCTTTTTTCCGGTTCCGAAACAACTTGGGCGAAATGGGGTTCTACCGGGAAACCATAGATTTTTGAGTTTTCGCCATTGGTTACTGGTCAAGCCACTGGAATGGAATAAGATAAGAATCTCTGGAGATCTTTCCTCTCCACTTACTCGATACAGGCTTTCTCTCTGTAGAAGACTTCTTCCGAATGGCATAATTGTCCGATCTTCCTCGATCTTCAAAGAAGACTGACTCCTCCTACTCCTCCTCCTTCATCGTCCTTGGTCCTTGTACAACCGATTTCCCGATTGTTGTTCTCTGCTCTTACCTGATTTAGTTCTTCTTCCATTCTTACTAATACTAAGAAGAAGATGCAAAAGGTAACTGCATTTCCCACATAGAAATGCCTTGTAGACTGAAAGGTTCTTCCTTCTCCTTCTCCTTCCCTAACGGAGCACTTTACCTAATTTCCTGGAAAAAAAAGCGTCGAGAGCGCGCTCGCCCGCTCTCCTTTCTCTACCCCATTTCTTATTCAATATACGCCTTCCTTGTGGGGTGGCCCCGCCTTTGTTTGAAGGCTACATTCGATTCTGAATAGAGAACTATATCAAGAATCGACCAACTAACAGGACACAATCAGACAAAAATTCAGAGAAGGTTTTCCAAAAAACTCCTAAGACTGAAGTCAAACGGAGGTAGCTTCAGCTCAAGAACAAGCACTCAAACGAGGCGGGGGACCCATGTGAAGCAGACCGGCAGCCAGAGATTCCAATAGGCAAGAACGGTCCACACCAGTATGGGCGCACGGTATTACTCTCCCCGTGAAGTACGCCACCGGTTAGGTCAAACGTAAGATGGCTTTGTGCGAGAGTGGCAAGAATCGGGTCTGATTTCGCCGGGACGCAGCTCCATTGCCTTTCATGCAGAGGAACCTTCGACGAGGGTTCGTACGATGCCCAAAACCTTACAGTCCACAGATTTCGAACATCACTATACGATAATTCTTGGAGAATTGGATGTAGGAGGACTATAATGAGGAGGACGACAGAATCCACTAGACAGGAAAGTGGCTAGTGTGGTTCGAATCCACGTCGTGAGAGGGCGAAAAGGAGGCAACCCTATTTGCTTTCTTTGCTTGCCTTTGGCTTGCAGCATAGAGCTGCGGTAGGGGAGCTTGCTAAATGGAGATCTCTTTTTAGTGCTATCGTGATACCTTGGTAGATCTCGTCTTTAGTCCGTCCCAGGTGGCTTTGGAAAGTCTCGTATTTCTTTAGGTAGAATGATTCTATGTAAAACTACTAGAGTCCGGACTTGCTCTCTCCTCCACTCTTCGCTAGAAGCCATCAATGCCAATAGAAGAGAAGATGGAATGACTTATCCTGGCTACCTATTACAACCCTTACTACATGAGGGATCAATCTCAAAGGCCTACTATTCATGCTATAAAGCTAAAGGGCTCACCCTAAACCTTACTAAAGGCAGGAGATGGAATCTATCCTACATGCGCCTAGCTACAGGAACAGAGCTAGCTCGATAGAATTGGCATGATCTACGACCAACCTGAGCTCTATGCCTTTGCCTTTGGGCGCTAAGGCTTTCTTGGCTAACTAACCCAGCAACCCACCCTGATGAGCGGCTCGGTTAGCATTAAGTGAGAAGGCACTGAAGAAGATCCATGAGACCTCCGATCAAAGAACAGAATTAGTGCTTTAATTTGACTTCTTTCCATCCATCACCGGACTCGGTCCCGCCGATCGGGAAGATCCAAAGAACCCATCCATTTCAAAAGCAGAATAAATAAAAGAAACGAAAGCCAAAGAGAGAATAAAAGCTTACCGAACCGAGGAGATAAGGAATGAGGCTCCGATCGACGGCATTCCAGAGGTAAGACGACGAGATTCCTCTGAGAATCGGGTACAAGAACGTATTGTCGCCGCAGTTAACGGAAGAGTCCCCGAGGCGAGGACGAAGAGAGCAGAGATTACAAAGAGCGCGAAGAGGGAGCGGTTAGTGAAGAAGCAAATTTCCTCCCATCCATCTTTTTCGATCCGCGACGGCCATCTTGTTATAGATAAGCACGGCACCTGAGAGCGAGCAATGTCATAGCATCTAAAGAGAACGCCATACCGCAATAAACGGCACAGCGACTTCCTCAGTTGAGGTCTAAAGACGTAGGCTGGCGGGTCTAACAGTTCATCCACACGAGTACTTCCATAGTTGTACAAAACTTTATTGTATCAACATTGGTCTTTATTACAAGCATCCACCCAGTGGGATAGCGATAGCTTTTCCACCACAAGACGAAAATCTGTATCACCAAAGAGCCGGTCAAGACCGACGGCAGTCTTCTCGACTGAGTTCCAATGGGGCTTGCAAGCTTCCACGAGCATCCAATAAACCATACAATACACAGGTGTATCAGCTTTAATTCTGGAAAACCTAACCATAGGTCTAACGGTAAAGGCTGGACCCCGCGGGGACTATAATAGATGACAACATGACAAAACCCGTGACGGTTCAACAGAGGATTTAGAGAGTGCGGCGCAGAGTTATATCTTCGATAAAAAAGCGTAAACGCATGGAGACCCTGCAAGAGGGCGAACCTAAAGATGTGATCGCTGCTACTGAAGAAGTAAAAAACAGTGCATTGATCCTCTTAGCCGAGACCGGACTTAGGTTTGAGTCAAAGCGCACAAAGCGTTTGGCGAACTCAGCGCATCCGATAGTCGAACAAAGAGACTTCGGTTCCGAAATTTAGACTCCAAGCATCTCTGCCATAACCTTACGATACAGATCAGCGATCCCTTAATGCCGCTTGCTGTTCCGCTGATAAAATCTCTCTCGGAAAGGTACTCAAAAGTTGTAAGGGATTTCGGTCTCCAGGAAAGATATTAAAAAGTTGGACCGAGTTGAGGTCAACAACTTCTTTGACTTCTTCCCAAGTAAGGCGATCGATTATATTAGAAACTCCTCCCTTTCGGGATCGGGAAAATATTCCTATAGGAAATTGCTGTATTTCCACTACTGGAGCGGCCGGCTCGGGGGAAGGAGGCAAGGCCGGCAGATTCAAATCTGGCAGCACTGCACACCCCACCTTGGCGATATGAAAACAGTTGATAAGAAAAAAAATGCACCACTCTAACGAAAACCACAAAGAACAGCGTAAAATTGTATAAATATAGGCAGACTTTGGTTGTACGCTTTGACCTTAGCAGGAAGGGAATATAGAAAGTAAAGAAGAAAAGGCATAACCAGAAGAATTGTGTAAAATAAGTGAATTTATCCAGTTGAGGCATTTGAGAAAAAAGAAATTCTTCCAGAAAGAGACTCCTTCCTGTACGAGTAGTGAAGAACTAAACGAGAATTGTGGTTGGTTGTTGACCAACTAACAGAATGGGAAAGATGCACAAACGAAACTGGAAACAACGATTTTATCAGGAGAAACAGAAACTACCTAGACCAACCTGCTATAAGAATTCCATAAACACCTTTCAATAAGAATGAGATCAAAAAGGCTATCATTAGAGCGAATCTCCCCCCCGATTTCTTCTTCCAAGCCAAAAGAAAGCGTTCACCTACCTACTTACGTAATAAAAAAAAAATTTCTTTGTGTCAAGCATATAGCATTCGTTTGTTTAGAATGTCCTTTGAAAAGCTTATGAGATGGATGATTTCTGATTCTTTCTTACTAACAGTCAAATTCAAGTTTATCATCTTTCTATAAGATAAATAAAAAGAGCGAGCGAGAGAATGAAGTTGATCGGATCATAGCTTCATTCATTCCTTTAACCGGAAGGTGGTATCAAACTTACGATAGATGCTTTCCCAGAACTCTCCTATCTCAATTCGTATTTGACTAGACTAAAGCCTAAGGCCCTTTCTTGTTAGAAGAGATAGATAGAGTAATCTGCCCTAGGTTTCTTGAAGGTTTAATTCTAGAACCAGCTCTACTACCAACAAAGGAAGTTCTCCCTCTCTCTTGCTTATAGTATCTCCAGAGGATGGACTTCTTCTTTCCCTAAGGCTATTGATATTGAAGGGAAAGCTTTTGTACTTTCCCAATACCAATCTTCTGGTACAAAGAACACCTACCCAATCTTGAAAGTCTAGTCGAATCATGAAAGTGGCATACCTTTTAGGTTACTACCTTTCCCTTCATCTACCCTACAATCTAATGGTACTTAATATTATTAAATTTCGACTTTTTCTTTTTTGTTTGAATTTCCAAAATGAAGTCGTAATCTTAATATACGATACCGCCAAAGGAAAGCAGTCTAGCAGTCAAGTCAAGAATCACACCGCTACCGCTACTCTATGCTTACCATGCCTAGCTCCACGCTAATGAAGTCACTTGGTCCTTACCAGAGTAGAGACTTCGCCTAGGGAGTTGCCTACCCTATCTCTATTCTATCTATTTCACGTAAACTGAAAGCCAGACATAGAACTCCGTTAACGGGATCAACTACTTCTTTATCTTATCTATGATACCAGCAAATTCAACTGAAACGGATTCCATTTGAGAGCGGCATCCATCCCCGTGGTTATTTCAACAAGAAGGTATTCTAATTTTATAGCACCGTCTTCTTCCCTCAAACCTGAAAGGGATTGTGAACAAGAAAGGAAGTTAGGCATTTTCCCTATGCCTAAACCACCAAGACGAGATAATCTGTATCTGATCCTTCCTGGGAGGAGACAGGGTCCAATCAATTGACAACAAAAGGAGTCACTCGTGGCACACTTACTATTTTCCAACTTCTCTGCATCAATGCACTCACTACCTTCTGGGCGTATTCTCTGTATTCTCTCCCTCACAGCTGAGTCAATAGCTGCAGATTCTGATTGCGATAAGAGCGTATTCTTCCTTTTCTGATTCACTTGTTCGAGGAGCAGGTAAGACCCCCAGTTGTTGAGACTCGTCTGCATCCTATCTGCTCTTGTGCTAATGTTGAAAATCGGATTCTCGCCAAAGACAGACATGCACACCATCCCCACGCGAAAGCACTACCTTCCTTATTCGCTTAACGAGAGCTAACCTCTAAGAGAGATTTTTTAAATAAAGCACGGCAATGCACTTCCTTCCCCGGGACACAAACTGAATGAGTCAAGTCTAAGATCCCTCCTAAATGCAGCCGTGATCAACTATACGATGCCACTTGTTTGTCTAAAACCCATTTTCTAATTATAAATAGGCGCGGCTTGGAGCCTTTGATAAGAAGAAAACCCCCTTCAAGCTACCTCTCCTTGAATGCGTAAATTCGATTCTTCCCCCCAAAGCGCAGCCGAATTCCCTGTGTGAAGCATATAGTTTCTGAAGCCCAGTGAGCACTTTCAGACGACTGACTGAATCAAATAGGATAGGCGGGGGGTCAAGAGACGCATGTACCCAAGCTAGCATCCCTCCGCCTGACGGCCCCTTCCTCGGCCGTAGTGAAGAAGGATTTAGAAGGCTTTTTGTTAAGCTTAAGCATAGTGTTTTTTTCTCTAAAAAGTCTCGAATTCCTCACCTTAAGTCAATCAGCTTAATTCCGAACAGCTGACGAGAGCTCTAATGTCAAACCTGAAAGCGGATGGGAATAAGATGTCAAAAGCATCTGCTTAGGGATGTCAAAAGCATCTGCTTAGGGTCAGATTGGACTTTCTCTTTTGGCCCTGCTTGCCCCGAAAGCCTGATTCGGAGCTCTCTAAATCATTACGAAGTAGGGGTCTAGCTCAGCTCTAAGCCTAGGATAGGACCTTGTCCAGGAACCAACTTCTTTCTATTTTTTTATAATGAGAACGGAGTCTCAGTAAACCGCGCTAAAGCCCACTCTCTAGCCCTAAAGTCAAGGGTTTTCCCAGATTCATCTAATTTTTTTCTCTGTCCTACCTCCCCCTAAAAAAAAAAAGGAAAGGATAAGCTTGCATTCTAGAAGCGGTAGCTTCCCGCCTCCTTCATTCCTACTGCCCCCTTCGGTGAGAAGTTCCCTTCCCTTTTCTAAAATGCCAAATAGGTCTGCCTCAGAAAATGTAAAAAATGGACCGCTCTTTCCCTCCCTCTTCTTCCCATTCGGGTTGGGTTTACCCAGAAGTCAAGTAAGAAGGAATGGAACCACTG